ATTAATAATTATTATTATATTACAACAAATTTTTTATTAATTTATATATTAATTAACGCTATATATTTATATATATTAATAATTATATAAAAATTAATAATTTAGAAATAACGCAATATATATTTATAAATTTTTTTTTGTTAAATAATCTATAAATTGCTACATCACCTAGTTAAAACTTAATAATAACCTCTCTCTCTCCCTTATAAGATGGCTCATGTATAATAAATCATAAGGATGTACAGTAATGCCCCCTGATTTAGAACTAGTACCCGAATATTTATTTTAAATATATATACAATAATTAATGTAAAATAAAACCATTAAATTTTTATATAAAGAAAAAAATTCTCAAAATTTTCAAAGAAATAAATCTCTTAACTGCGGGATTTCCCATTAAGGGTCAAAAATTACCCCAAAATCGTGAAAATTTTTTACAAAAAAAATCACGAAAAAACGCATTTTTTCGCGCCAAAAAAAGTTTTTCAACAAAAGTTATGTCATATACTTTACGAATTTTTTGTCGAAATTTTTCCCCTATGTTAGTGATGAAATGCCTGAAAAAGGATTATCTTGATAGGATAAATCATGTAAAATTTTTACTTTCATCTGAAAAATCCATTCATTTAAAATTTTAACCCGCCCATTAAAATTTTAAATGGACTTTTCAGCTTTCATCGTCGAAAACTATTGAACTTTGCAATTTCACTGAAATTTGCCGAAATTTAGTAGATTTTTCAGCTTTCATCGTCGAAAACTATAGAACTTTGCAGTTTCACTGAAATTTGCCGAAATTTAGTAGATTTTTCAGCTTTCATCGTCGAAAACTATTGAACTTTGCAGTTTTACTGAAATTTGCCGAAATTTAGTAGATTTTTCAGCTTTCATCGTCGAAAACTATTGAACTTTGCAGTTTCACTGAAATTTGCCGAAATTTGATAGATTTTTCAGCTTTCATCGTCGAAAACTATTAAACTTTGCAGTTTCACTGAAATTTGCCGAAATTTGGTAGACTTTTCAGCTTTCATCGTCGAAAACTATTGAACTTTGCAGTTTTACTGAAATTTGCCGAAATTTAGTAGATTTTTCAGCTTTCATCGTCGAAAACTATTGGACTTTGCAGTTTCACTGAAATTTGCCGAAATTTGATAGACTTTTCAGCTTTCATCGTCGAAAACTATAGAACTTTGCAGTTTCACTGAAATTTGCCGAAATTTGATAGACTTTTCAGCTTTCATCATCGAAAACTATTGGACTTTGCAGTTTCACTGAAATTTGCCGAAATTTAGTAGATTTTTCAGCTTTCATCGTCAAAAACTACTAAATAAACTATAACTTTTCTATAAATTAATTTTATTTTGTACTAAAAATAAACTATAACTTTACTATAAGTTAATTTTATTTTGTACTAAAAATAAACTATAACTTTTCTATAAGTTAATTTTATTTTGTACTAAAAATATGCTTAATAGATCAAACTATTCCCTAAAATATCAAAAATTTTTATACATCATATACTAAAGCATAAAAAGATAAGCTAAAATTAAGCTAATGGGTTCATACCCCATTTATAAAGGTCTCAATCCTTTTCTTTTTAATCACTTTTTTAAATAAAGTCTTATTTATAAATACAATAATAATAGGAACGATTATTGCAATTTCCTCATATTCATGAATCACAATATGAATCGGAATAGAAATTAACCTTCTTTCCATTATTCCAATTATAAAAAGAAGAAAAAACAAATTTCCTGCTGAATCTACAATAAAATATTTTATTACACAATCAATAGCTTCCTCAATTCTTTTAATCTCAATTCTTCTTTCATTAAATTTAAAAAACTTATTTAACGAAGAATTTAGAAATTTTACCATACTCATACTAAACTCATCATTCTTAATTAAAATAGGAGCTGCTCCATTCCATTTCTGATTTCCAGAAATTATTGAAGGCCTATCTTGAATAAATATTATAATTATATTAACCTGACAAAAAATTGCCCCTATAATTTTATTAATATATAATATAAAAAATATATCTATATTTATTCATATTATTATTATCTCTTCTTCTTTAATTGGGGGAATCCAAGGATTAAATCAAATAAGAATTCGAAAAATTCTAGCATATTCTTCTATAAATCATATTGGATGAATAATTTCTTCCCTTATATGCTCTTCTTTAACATGATTATTATACTTTTTAATTTATTCAACAATTTCAATTAATATTATTTTTTTATTAAATAAGTTCAATATTTTCTATATAAATCAAATAAATATATTTAATAAAAATAAAATAATTAAAATTTTCTTAGCAATAAATTTTTTATCATTAGGAGGATTACCACCATTTTTAGGATTTATACCAAAATGACTAACAATATTATCCTTAATTAAAAATAATTTTTACTTTATTTCTTCAATCATAGTATTTTTAACTTTAATTACACTATACTTTTACACACGAATAATTTTTTCCTCTTTAACAATTAATAACAATGAAAATTTAATTCATTATTTTAATAAACTAAACTTTTACTTTTTTTATTTAAATTTTTTTTCTCTATCAACTTTATTAATATCTGAACTACTATATATAATTTATTAAGGATTTAAGTTAAAAAAACTATTGACCTTCAAAGTCAACAATAGAATCTTTCTAAGCCTTAAGTTACAGAATATTTTATATTCATCTTTAAATTTGCAATTTAATATCTTTAAGACTATATAACTTGGTAAAAGAATAAAATATTCGTAAATAAATTTACAATTTATTGCTTAAATCTCAGCCATTTTACCGAATAAATGATTTTATTCCACTAACCATAAAGACATTGGAACATTATATTTCATTTTTGGTGCTTGATCAGGAATAGTGGGAACTTCATTAAGAATATTAATTCGAGCTGAATTAGGAAATCCTGGATCTCTCATCGGAGATGACCAAATTTATAATGTTATTGTTACAGCCCATGCTTTTATTATAATTTTTTTTATAGTAATACCCATTATAATTGGTGGATTCGGAAATTGATTAATTCCTCTAATGTTAGGAGCACCTGATATAGCTTTTCCACGTATAAATAATATAAGATTTTGACTTTTACCCCCCTCTTTAACTCTTTTATTAATAAGAAGAATTGTAGAAAAAGGAGTAGGTACAGGATGGACAGTTTATCCCCCCCTATCAGCTAATATCGCCCATAGAGGATCTTCTGTTGATTTAGCAATTTTTAGTCTTCATATAGCAGGAATTTCTTCTATTTTAGGAGCAATCAATTTTATCTCTACAGTAATTAATATACGACCAAGGGGAATATCTGCAGAACGATTAACTTTATTTATTTGAGCAGTTGCAATTACTGCACTTCTTCTTCTTCTTTCTCTTCCTGTTTTAGCAGGAGCAATTACCATACTATTAACAGATCGAAATATTAATACTTCATTTTTTGATCCAGCTGGGGGAGGGGACCCAATTTTATATCAACATTTATTTTGATTCTTTGGACACCCAGAAGTTTATATTTTAATTCTCCCAGGATTTGGAATAATCTCCCATATTATTGGTCAAGAAAGAGGAAAAAAAGAAGCCTTCGGTGTACTTGGAATAATCTATGCAATAATAGCAATTGGATTATTAGGGTTTGTTGTTTGAGCCCACCACATATTTACAGTAGGATTAGATGTCGATACACGAGCCTATTTTACTTCTGCTACAATAATTATTGCAGTCCCTACTGGAATTAAAATTTTTAGATGATTAGCAACTTATCATGGGACACAAATTTCTTTTAATCCATCTTCTTTGTGGTCATTAGGGTTCATTTTCCTTTTCACAATCGGAGGACTAACTGGAGTTATTTTAGCAAATTCATCTATTGATATTATTCTTCATGATACCTACTATGTAGTAGCCCATTTCCACTATGTTTTATCTATAGGTGCAGTATTTGCTATTTTAGGAGGAATCATTCAATGATTCCCCCTTTTTACTGGATTGACATTAAATTCTAAATTTTTAAAAACTCAATTTTTAATTATATTTATCGGAGTAAATATAACTTTCTTTCCCCAACATTTTCTTGGTCTAAGAGGTATACCACGACGATATTCTGATTATCCAGATGCTTATTTTTTATGAAACATAGTATCTTCAATTGGAAGATTAATTTCATTAATAGGGGTATTTTATTTCATTTTTATCTTATGAGAAGCTTTTTCATCTAAACGAATAAATCTTTCAAGATCAAGAATAAATACATCACTAGAATGAATACAATTTTTTCCTCCAGCAGAACATAGCTATGCAGAATTACCTGTAATTACAAATTTCTAAAGTGGCAGAATAGTGCATTGGATTTAAACCCCAAATATAAAGTTTAAACTTTTTTTAGAAATTGCTACATGAAAAACTATATTTATTCAAGATAGAGCTTCTCCTTTAATGGAACAACTTATATTCTTTCACGATCATACTTTAACTATTTTAGTAATTATTATAATTCTAGTAGGACAAATATTAATAAGAATATTTTTTAACAAATTTACTCATCGTTTCTTATTAGAAGGACAATTAATTGAAATAATCTGAACAATTTTACCTGCAATCACTTTAATTTTAATTGCCCTTCCATCTCTTCGTCTACTTTATATTTTAGATGAAATTAATAATCCAATAATTACAATTAAAGCAATTGGACATCAATGATACTGAACATACGAATATTCTGATTACAAAAATATTGAATTTGATTCATTTATAATTCCTATAAATGAAATAAAACCTTTTAATTTTCGTTTATTAGATGTTGATAATCGAATGATTGTTCCTTATGAAACCCAAATCCGTTTACTAGTAACTGCAACAGATGTTATCCACTCCTGAGCTTTACCATCTCTAGGAATTAAAATTGATGGAACACCAGGACGTTTAAATCAAGTTTCTTTCTGTATTAATCGAACAGGCCTATTTTATGGTCAATGTTCAGAAATTTGTGGGGCAAACCATAGTTTTATACCTATTGTAGTAGAAAGAATTTCTCCTTCTTATTTCTTAAATTGAGTAAAATCATTTTCATTAGATGGCTGAAAGCAAGCACTGGTCTCTTAAACCATAATATAGTAAATTAGCACCTACTTCTAATGAAAAATTTAGTTAAAATCATAACATTAGCTTGTCAAGCTAAAATTATTAAATACAATAATTTTTAATTCCACAAATAGCTCCAATAAATTGAACATTTCTAATAATATTTTTTATTAGAATTTTTTTGATTTTCAATATTTCTAACTTTTTTATAATTCTTTATAATCCAAAAGAAAAAAAAAGAAAAAAAAAAAATTATATAAACTGAAAATGATAGCAAATTTATTTTCATCTTTTGATCCTTCAACAAATCTAAATTTATCTTTAAATTGAACAAGAAGCATATTAGGAATTTTAATTATTCCCCCCTTTTACTGATTAATTCCTTCACGATTAAATTTTCTATGAATAAAAATTATTTTCACTTTACATAAAGAATTTAAAAATCTTAACAAAACCCCTAAATTTAATGGAAGAACATTAATATTTATCTCCTTATTTTCATTAATTATATTTAATAATTTTTTAGGTTTATTCCCTTATATTTTTACAAGAACCAGACATCTAAGTTTAACTTTATCTTTAAGACTACCTCTCTGACTTACTTTTATATTATACGGATGATTAAATAATATAATTCATATATTTGCACATTTAGTTCCCCAAGGAGCTCCTTCTCCTCTTCTCCCATTTCTAGTATTAGTTGAAACAATTAGAAATATTATTCGCCCAGGAACATTAGCTATCCGTTTAACAGCCAATATAATTGCAGGACATTTATTAATTACTCTAATAAGAAATTCAGGACCTAATATAAATTTATCTCTTCTTAATTTATTAATTTTTAGACAAATTTTACTATTAATATTAGAATCAGCAGTAGCTTTAATTCAATCATATGTTTTTTCTATTTTAGCAACTCTTTATTCTAAAGAAGTAAACTAATGAAAAATCATCCCTTTCATCTTGTAGACTATAGGCCTTGACCCCTTTTAGGATCAATAAGAATTTTTACTACAATAATAGGTTTAATTAAATGATTTCATATATTTAAAATTGATTTACTAATATTAAGAATAATCATTAATTTAATAATTATATTTCAATGATGACGAGATATCGTACGAGAAAGAACTTTTCAAGGTTTACATACTATAAAAGTAACCTTAGGATTACGATGGGGAATAATTCTTTTTATCACTTCAGAAATTTTTTTTTTTATTGCTTTTTTTTGAAGATTTTTCCATGCTAGATTATCCCCAAATATTGAATTAGGAATAATTTGACCCCCTAAAGGAATTAGCCCCTTTAATCCTATTGAAATTCCTTTCCTGAACACTCTAATTTTACTAACCTCAGGTTTAACAATTACATGAGCCCATCATAGATTAATAGAAAATAACTTTAATCAATCCTTTCAAGCTTTAATATTAACAGTACTTTTAGGATTTTATTTTTCTATTCTTCAAGGATATGAGTATAAAGAAGCCCCATTTACAATTGCTGATAGAGTATATGGATCAACCTTTTTTATAACTACAGGATTACATGGTCTTCATGTAATTGTGGGATCCACATTTCTATTTATTTGTTTAATTCGACTATATTTAAATCATTTTTCATCAACTCATCATTTTGGATTTGAAGCAGCAGCTTGATATTGACATTTTGTAGATGTAGTATGATTGTTTCTTTATATCTCCATTTACTGATGAGGTAGATAATTATTTACATAATATAAAATAATTATATTTGACTTCCAATCAAAAAATCTAGATTTAGTGTAAATAATTAAAATAATTTTTTTTCTAAGAATATTAATTTCCATAATTATTTTACTTTTAACAATCTTATTAAATTTGTTTTCAAAAAAAACATTTTATGATCGAGAAAAAAATAGACCTTTTGAGTGCGGATTTGACCCTAAAAATTCTGCCCGTTTACCATTCTCACTTCACTTTTTTCTTATTGCAATAATTTTTTTAATTTTTGATGTAGAATTAGCATTATTAATTCCTATAATTTATGCAGTAAAATATTCAAATATTATTATATTTTCTTTTTTAATTTCATTATTCTTATTTATTCTTCTATTTGGCTTATATCATGAATGAAAACAAGGAGCATTAAACTGAATAAGTTAAGGATAATAGTTAAATATAACGTTTAAGTTGCATTTAAAAAATATTGGAAGACCAATTTATCTTAAATAAGAAGCAAATCTTGCATTTAGTTTCGACCTAAAAATATGGTATAAATACCCTTATTTAATTGAAACCAAAAAGAGGTATATCACTGTTAATGATAAAACTGAGTTATTCTCCAATTAAGGAAATATGAAATTCAAGAATAAGCTTCTAACTTAATTCTTAAGCAGTGAAATCTGTTTATATTTCTATTTATATAGTTTAATAAAAACATTACATTTTCATTGTAAAATTAGAAAATATCTTATAAATATTTAAAAATATAATTTATTTCCTTAGTATCTTCAATACTATGCTCTATATAAGCTATTTAAATAATTAATAAATAAAAATAAAAATACTAATCAAAATAAAATTAACGAAAAATAAATTTTCAAATGATTCTTAGATAAAAATTGAAACAATTGAGAAATATACTTTAAAGATTCAAATAAATTTTGTCTCCCATAGTATTCAAATCAACCCTGATCAAACTTTTTATAAAAAATATTTCCTAAAATCAAAGGATAAAAAGAAACTCCTAATGTAGATAAATAAACTAAATTTCATATTCTAAATCTAAATAATTTTAAAAATTTCAAATTTATTAAATAACAATTTATATTAAACCTATTTATTTCTATACCAATTAAAATCCCTAAAAAAACTAAAATTAAAGTCAATACCTTTATATAAAAAGGTAAACAAATAAAATAAGGAGAAGGAAACATTATTCATATTAATATACTACCTCTAAAAATTACAAAAATTAATAATCCTGTTATACTTTTCAATATAATATCATATTTTTCCTCTAAACAATTAAATCTTAAAAAACAAAAATTTCCTACTATAGAATAATAAATTAAACGAAATCTATAACAAACAGTTAACCCAATAGATAAATAAAAAATAATATATACAAAAAAATTTAAATAGCCTATTGATATGACTTCAACAATTAAATCCTTAGAATAAAATCCTGATAAAAAAGGAAGACCACACAAAGAAAAATTACAAATATTTATAAATCTACAAGTTAGAGGTATAAAAAAAATTAAACTTCCCATATAACGAATATCTTGACAATTTCTTAAGTTATGAATAATTACCCCTGCACATATAAATAATAAAGCCTTAAATAAAGCATGTGTTAATAAATGAAAAAAAGCCAAATTTAATCTCCCTAAACATAAAATTCTAATTATTAATCCTAATTGTCTTAGTGTCGATAAAGCAATAATTTTTTTCAAATCAAATTCAAAATTAGCACCTAAACCTGATATAAACATTGTCAATAAAGAAAAATATAATAAAATATTTAATATAGACAAAGAAAAGACTTCATAAAAACGAATCAATAAATAAACACCTGCAGTAACCAAAGTAGAAGAATGAACTAAAGAAGAAACAGGGGTAGGAGCAGCTATAGCTGCAGGAAGCCAAGAAGAAAAAGGAATTTGAGCTCTTTTTGTTATAGAAGCAATAATAATAAAACAACCAATAAAATTTATAAAATTATCATTTTTCATAAAATCCAAATAAAAAATATAACTTCATCTCCCATAATTTATTATTCAAGCAATTCTTATTAATAAAGCAACATCCCCAATACGATTAGTTAAAACAGTTAATATACCTGCATTAAAAGATTTAACGTTTTGATAATAAATAACCAAAACATAAGATACCAAACCTAACCCATCCCACCCTAACAAAATTGATACCAAATTCGGCCTAATAATTAATAAAACCATTGATAATACAAATAATACTACTAATAAAACAAATCGATTTTTAGACTTATCTCTAGACATATATTCATCTCTATAATTAATTACAACAGCAGAAATAAAAAATACAAACCTTAAAAATAATATTGATATTCAATCAATTAAAATAGTTATAGTAAAAGAAACAGAATTTAAAGAAACAACATTAAATTCAGTAAAAAAAGATTTATCAAAACTAAATAATAATAAACTAAAAAAAAAACACTTTACAGAACACAAAATAAATGATATAAAATATAACTTACATAAAATTACTTAAAATGAATTAATTTCACTTCTTTAATTCCACAAATTAAAATTTTCAATAAACTATTTAAGTAAATTCATAAAACTAATAAATCACACTTTAAAATTAACAAATTTAAAGGAACTCAATGTAAAAATAACAATAAAAATTCCCGATAATTAATACACTTATAAAAATATATACCTAAGTAAATTTTACCGTGCTGAATATAAGAATATAAAAATAATGAATACACAGCTCTAAAAAAACATAAAAAAACTAAAATAAAAATAAATAATTTTCTATAAAAAATCAAACTATTAATTAATAAAACTTCCCCAATTAAATTTAAAGAAGGAGGGGCAGCTATATTAGAAGAACAAAGAAGAAACCATCATAAAGATAAACTTGGACTTACATTAATCATTCCTTTATTTAAATATAATCTTCGCCTTTTAACACGCTCATAAGAAATATTAGCTAAACAAAATAAACCAGAAGAACAAAGACCATGAGCTAATATTAAAACTAAAGATCCTCAAAATCCTCATAAATTTAACGTCAAAATACCCCCCAATACTATACCCATATGTGCAACAGAAGAATATGCAATTAATGATTTTATATCTCTCTGACGTAAACAAATTAAAGACACAATTACCCCTCCTATAAGAGAAATAACAATAATAATAATATTAATTTTTAAACCAATATCTTGAAATAAACTTATCACCCGCAATAAACCATAACCCCCCAATTTTAATATAACTCCTGCTAAAATTATTGATCCTGAAATAGGAGCTTCAACATGAGCTTTTGGTAGCCATAAATGAATTAAAAATAAAGGAATTTTAACAAAAAAAACTATATTTATAAAAAAAAATGAAAAAAATCTTTCAAAATAATCCTCAAAAAAATAAAATTCTAAAGTACAAAATTCCTTATATAAATAAAAAATTATAATTATTATAGGAAGAGATATAAATATTGTATAAAATAATAAATAAACACCAGCAGAAATTCGTTCAGGTTGATAACCTCATCCTACAATTAAAACTAAAATAGGAATTAATCTAATTTCAAAAAATAAATAAAAAATAAACAAATTTAAAGAAGAAAATACTAATAATAATCTAATTATTAAAATTAAAATAATTAATATAAAAAAATTACAATAATTCTTATTTTTATACAAATTCTCTCTTGCTAAAACCATTAAAGAACAAATTCAAAATCTTAATAAAATTAAAGTATAAGATAATATATTTATTCCAAATAAGTAAGAAACATCTATAATTATTCAATTAAAACTAATATTTAATAAAAATAAAAACCTTAAACTAAATATAATAAATAAAAATATTCAATAATCTAAATAAAAACATAAAGGAATTATAAAAATTATTCTAAATAAAAATTTTATCATAAAAACCTAAAAGTAGAAATATAATCATTTCCATGAACACGAATTATTAAAACTAAAATAGATAATCCTAAAGCTCTTTCACAAACTCTTATTGTTAAATAAACTAAAGAAAAAAAATATTCAAAACTAAATGTTCTTAAAAATAAAAATAAAATTAAATATAAAGAAATAACTATATATTCTAAACTCAACAATATTAACAATAAATGTTTACGATTAAAAATAAAAATAATTAATCCACAAATATATATAAAACTAAAAATTAAAAAATATATTAACATTTAAAGTTTTAATAATTTAACATAAAATATTGGTCTTGTAAACCAAAAATAAGATTTTTCTTTTAAAACTTCAGAGAAAGAATTTCTTCTATCATTAATCTCCAAAATTAATATTTTTAAATTAAACTATTCTCTGAAATAATAATTTATCTTTTATTAACTTGTTGATTCCTTTCAATGATTTTTTTATTTTTAAATCACCCTTTATCTTTAGGATCAATTCTTTTACTACAAACAATTATTTCATCTTTAATTACGGGAAAATTCTATTATAATTATTGATTTTCTTATATTTTATTTTTAATTATAATTGGAGGCATACTAATCTTATTTATATATATAACTAGAGTAGCATCAAATGAAAAATTTAAATACTCTAACTTCCTAATATTTTTAAGTTTAATTTTAATCTTTATAACATTTTTCATTTTACTTTTAGATAATTTTCCCTTCTTAGAAAATAAACTTAATTTTAATATAATAAATAAAATCTTCAAAAATCCTAATCTATCAATAAATAAACTTCTTAATTTTCCTAATAATTTAATTTTTATTCTATTAATAATTTATTTACTAATTACTATAATTGCTGTAGTTAAAATTACAAAAAAAAATTTTGGACCACTACGACAAAAATTCTAATGATAAAAAAATTTAAAATAAATCCATTAATCAAAATTTTTAACTCAACCTTTACAAATCTTCCTACACCATCAAACATTACTTCTTTATGAAATTTTGGAAGATTATTAGGATTATGCTTAATTATCCAAATTTTAACAGGATTATTTCTAGCCATACATTATTGCCCTAATATCAATCTTGCATTTAATAGAATTATTCATATTTGTCGAGATGTAAATTTTGGTTGACTAATCCGAACTCTTCATGCTAACGGAGCAAGATTTTTTTTTATCTGTATTTATATTCATATTGGACGAGGTATTTATTATAGATCTTATTTATTTACAGAAACATGAATAACAGGAGTAACAATTTTTTTTTTAACAATAGCTACCGCTTTTTTAGGTTACGTTTTACCATGAGGACAAATATCTTTTTGAGGGGCAACAGTAATCACTAATCTTGTTTCAGCTATTCCATATTTAGGAAATTCTATTGTTCAATGAATTTGAGGGGGATTTGCTGTTGATAATGCTACTTTAAACCGATTTTTCAGCTTTCATTTTCTTTTACCTTTTATCATTTCAGGAATAATCATAATTCATCTTCTTTTTCTTCACCAAACAGGATCTAATAACCCCATAGGAACAACTAAAAACTTAGATAAATTACCTTTTCACCCATTTTTTACTTTAAAAGATACCCTTGGCTTTATTATTATAATTATATTATTAACAATTTTAAGATTAAGAAATCCTTATATATTAGGTGATCCCGATAATTTTACACCAGCAAATCCCTTAGTAACTCCAGTACATATTCAACCTGAATGATACTTTCTTTTTGCTTATGCAATTCTTCGTTCCATTCCAAATAAACTTGGGGGGGTAATTGCACTAATTATATCAATTGCAATTTTATACTTTTTACCTTTCACACAAAAAAAAAAATTTCAAAGAATACAATTTTACCCACTGAATAAATTTTTATTTTGATCATTTTTTACAACAATTATTCTATTAACATGAATTGGAGCCCGACCAGTAGAAGATCCTTATATTTTTACAGGTCAAATTTTAACACTTTTATATTTCTCATTCTTTCTTCTTAACCAAATCAGATTTATAATTTGAGATAAAATTATTTTTTCAAACTAGTTAATGAACTTGTAAAAGTATATACCTTGAAAGTATAAAAAAGAAATATTAATTTTCTATTAACTTGTACAAAAAAAAATTAACTAAATAAAAATAACAAAGAAAAGAATTCTTAACCTTATATAAAAAAAAAGAAAATTTAATGAAATTGGTAAATAATTTTTTCAAGCCAAATATATTAATTTATCATAACGATACCGGGGTAAAGTTCCACGAACCCAAATTCATAAAAACCTTAAAAATACTAATTTTAAAAATAATTCAAATCTTCCTAAACCACCACCTAAAAATAAAAAAGAACATATTATTCTTATAAATAAAATATTTGAATATTCAGACATAAAAATTATAGCAAACCCCCCTCTTCTATATTCCACATTAAATCCAGAAACTAACTCAGACTCACCCTCAGAAAAATCAAATGGAGTCCGATTAGTTTCTGCCAAACAAGAAACAAATCATATAATTCTTAAAGGAAAAAATAAAAATATAAATCATGTATATTTTTGATAAATTTCTAAATCAATAATATTTAAACTTAAAATTATAAATAAAAAAGATAATAAAATTAAAACTAATCTAACTTCATAAGAAATAGTTTGAGCCACTGAACGTAAACTACCTAACAAAGCATAATTAGAATTAGATGATCAACCCGCTATTATAATACAATAAACACCTAAACTAGATAAACTTAAAAAAAATAATACTGATAAATTAAAATTTAAATTTAAAGTTAAAAAAGGCATACATAATCATAATAACAAAGATAAAAATAAATTTACTAAAGGAGAAAAATAATATAAATTTAAATTTGATATAAAAGGAAAAGTTTGTTCCTTAGTAAATAACTTAATAGCATCTCTAAAAGGCTGTAAAATACCTATAAATCCTAATTTATTAGGACCCTTACGAATTTGAATATACCCTAATACTTTTCGTTCTAATAAAGTCAAAAAAGCAACCCTAACTAAAACACAAACTAATAAAATTAAACTAGATAAAAATATTAAAAATAAATCTTTAAATAACAATATTATCTGTAAAATTAAATTACTTAAAAAGATTCTAAATCTATTGCACTATTCTGCCAAAATAACAATAATATTCTAAATATAAAATTATCAATTATATATTTGGTCCTTTCGTACTAAAATATACCTTTTTACTAAAGATAGAAACCAACCTGGCTCACACCGGTTTAAACTCAGATCATGTAAAATTTTAAAGGTCGAACAGACCTAATTTTTTAGCTTCTACACCAAAAATAAATTTTAATCCAACATCGAGGTCGCAATCTTTTTTTTTAATTTGAACTCTAAAAAAAAATTACGCTGTTATCCCTAAGGTAATTTAATCTTTTAATCTTAAATAAAGGATCAAAACTTCATTTATTTATGTAAAAAAAAATAGAAAGTTAATTTAATTTCTCAATCTCCCCAACTAAATAATTTAAAATTTAATTTTTTTTAAATACTAAATCAATACTAAATAAAAATATTATAAAACTCTATAGGGTCTTCTCGTCTTTTAATAAAATTTAAGCTTTTTAACTTAAAAATAAAATTCTAATAAAATTAAACAGAGACAGTAATTTTCTCATTCAACCCTTCATTCCAGCTTTCATTTAAAAAACTAATGATTATGCTACCTTTGCACGGTCAAATTACCGCGGCCATTAAAAATCTTCATTGGGCAGGTCAGACCTTAAATTAAAATCAAAAGGACATGTTTTTAATAAACAGGTGGAAAATAAATTTGCCGAATTCCTTTATTTAACCTTTTTAAAATCAAATATAATACAAAAATTTGGTGATTGTGTTTTTTATCCAGATATTTTTTTTATATTTGAAATCTGTATGGTTGTGGGGATGCGAGAAAGTTATTTTTAATACTAAAAAGTAAAAATTACTGTTTTTAAGATATGTTTTACTATTAACCTATTTACCTTATAAAAATCCATACAATAAAAGTTACAACAATTCATAAGTTTTAATTTAAATTAATTACAGACCACCCTCCAAACCGTCGTTCTCGTTGTCCAATCCCACACACCAAGACCATTATCATCTCCGTCCTCCCCTTACCCTCCGGAGTGGTCGATTGGGTTGATGTATTCCCAAACGGCAGATTTATTAAAATAAATTGAAAGCGGCTGCAGCAGCATAGCGCCTCGCAGCAATCCTGAATTCTGGTAAGAGATAAGTGGGGCTGATCGGCCGTCGCGACGCGGCGGCCAGCGTCTCATTTCCTGCTGTTCCTGGCTCCCGCCCTTCCCTGTAGGATTTACCGCCCCCGTCGCCGTCGACGGTTTTGATTTCAGCTACTGGCTCTGCTGAGATCCTGTTATGAAAAGCGAACGATTTGTGTTTGCAGGACAACCTGAGACAAGGAAAACGTGCTGGATGTACACTCTACATCAGTTGATTTGAGTTTTATGTTGATTAAATCACCGATTTCAAAAATTTGACATTTGCTTTCGACAGAAATGACGTCACTAGCTTCAAAGTTGCTATACAGGGTGATTCACGACGAAGTGCAAATATTTTAATGGTAGATACTATGGGTCCGGGGCAACTCATATCCACACATAAAAAGTTTTTTTGGGCCTTTGTGTCAAATATACAGGGTGATTTATGAAAATATCGCAAAAATTAAAACTGGCATATCTCGGGAACCAATTGACGCATTTACACCAAATTTGGTACACAAAAAGAACTTTATAAGTCAATTCTACTAATGTAGAAAAAAAAATAAAATTCCAGGTCCGGATTAAAAAAAAATTATATTTTTGGTTTCTGTTAAAAACAACACCCTGTATACTAGAATTTGCAAATTTTGGTACCATCACGTAAAAGCTAAAGGATGTTGCTGCAATACCTATGTATTGCATTTAACGCGCCAAGTCTCAGTTTTTAACAAATTTTTGATCCAAATTTCGATTCTGTTATGAGGGTTACTAATAATATTAAGTTCAAAGTTACTAAAAACGTATTTTTATGATAAAACTAATTAATTCGTAAATAAATTAAAATTCTAGGTAGCAAAAAAATGGGTAGGTGTAGGGCCGGACTAATAATTTTTTTATTAATTTTATAAAATAAACATATGTATAAACGCATACCCACTGCAAAGTTCTGCAAGTTCTATTTTTACGCTGCAAATACATTTTGGGAATTTGTTAAACACTTAAACGAATGTTACAAAGTGTCATGTTTAATATTCCAGGCCCGGATTGAGACTGACTTGGCTTTATTAATCCACTTGAGAAAATTATTACTTTTAAAATTTTAAATTTAAAAAATTAAAATTTATTTAATAAACCCTGATACACAAGGTACAAAATTAAATTTTTCTTTTAAATATTTTAAAATATTCTTTTACAATACTAATAAACTATAATTAATAAAAATTTATTCTTATAAAATAATAAAATTATATTATTTAATTTAAATTATAAAAAATTTTTTAGATAAAAATAAATCTTTTAACTCAAATCATATTGAATTTAACAATAAACTTTTTAATGTAACTAAAATACTAATATAGCTTTAATTTGTTGTTCTAGGCACACTTTCCAGTACACCTACTTTGTTACGACTTATTCCACTTTGTAGTGAAAGCGACGGGCGATATGTACATATTTTAGAGCTAAAATCACTTTAATAGTTAAATTAAAATTACTCTCAAATCCACCTTCAACATTATTTAAACTAATATATTCATCTATAAATAAATTTATTGTAATCCATCTCTCCTTATTCATAAGCTACACCTTGATCTGATTTATTTTTTTAAAAAAATCTTGAATATTAAAATTCTAATAAAAAATTCAACTTACAACGATATATAAACTATAGACTAAGTTCTTAAACTCGTGGATCATCGATTATAGAACAGATTCCTCTGAATAGACTAAAATACCGCCAAATTTTTTGATTTTCAAGAACATAACTAATACTAATTAAGCATTTTTTATTTACATTTTAAATAATAGGGTATCTAATCCTAGTTTAAAAAAAAATTTCCCAACCTCACAAAAATTAATAAATTTAAATAAATTTAAAATTTCACCTAATAAATTTATAATTAATTTAATATTTTTTTTATTAATTAAAGATTTAGTCAGCCGCTGGTATGCTTGTACTCGAGACCATTCAACTGTCTTTTGTATCTTACCTAAATAAAAACAATCTAAACTAGTGGACAAAATAAACGAGACAAGTTAATTTTTGGGGTAAATTCAAATTGAAATATTTTTAAGAAGAAAAAAGATATTGGGATAGTTTTTTCAGAATATGATTAACTGATTTTTCTAGTTTACTATAGTCAGAGCTCAGTTTTTAGTTGTCTTGGCAACTGTATTATACAGGGTGTTTTGTGACACCCTCACATTTTTTGAAAAGTTTGGTAGTTCCGAGAATCTAGAAATCTTTTTTTTCATATTTAATTTTTATACTAAAATGATCTACGGAAAAATATTATAAAACGATTTCTTCCGATTTTTCCTATCTTCATTTGTTTTCCGTATACAGTGGTTAGATGAAAATTTGTACCTTTTCTTACAAATTAACACCTTAACTTTCGAACCGTTAATCCTATCGATTTGAAATTTGGTAAAAAAATTCTCTGCCACAAAATCTCGGTCGAGTTCGTTAATGGGCAAAATCGGACCAGTGGCGGGGTGTGTTTATAGGGTTAGAAAATAAAAAAATCCATTACTTTACTTCTATTTGAGCTACTGAGCTGAAATTTTCAGCATTTATAGACTTCACATAACAATGCATATCTACATATGTATAATATCAAAAATGAAAAATTCAAAATGGCGGATTCAAAATGGCGGACTTTTGGGGATACTGATTACGAATTCTTGATCAATGTTTTAAAAATTCAAATTTTGAAAATTTGAAAGAATGTGCATAAAAACTGATAGATTAAACAATAAAAATGGCATAAAAGTAATAATTTTCTCAAGTGGATTAATAAAGCCAAGTCAGTCTCAATCCGGGCCTGGAATATTAAACATGACACTTTGTAACATTCGTTTAAGTGTTTAACAAATTCCCAAAATGTATTTGCAGCGTAAAAATAGAACTTGCAGAACTTTGCAGTGGGTATGCGTTTATACATATGTTTATTTTATAAAATTAATAAAAAAATTATTAGTCCGGCCCTACACCTACCCATTTTTTTGCTACCTAGAATTTTAATTTATTTACGAATTAATTAGTTTTATCATAAAAATACGTTTTTAGTAACTTTGAACTTAATATTATTAGTAACCCTCATAACAGAATCGAAATTTGGATCAAAAATTTGTTAAAAACTGAGACTTGGCGCGTTAAATGCAATACATAGGTATTGCAGCAACATCCTTTAGCTTTTACGTGATGGTACCAAAATTTGCAAATTCTAGTATACAGGGTGTTGTTTTTAACAGAAACCAAAAATATAATTTTTTTTTAATCCGGACCTGGAATTTTATTTTTTTTTCTACATTAGTAGAATTGACTTATAAAGTTCTTTTTGTGTACCAAATTTGGTGTAAATGCGTCAATTGGTTCCCGAGATATGCCAGTTTTAATTTTTGCGATATTTTCATAAATCACCCTGTATATTTGACACAAAGGCCCAAAAAAACTTTTTATGTGTGGATATGAGTTGCCCCGGACCCATAGTATCTACCATTAAAATATTTGCACTTCGTCGTGAATCACCCTGTATA